TCTCCTCCTTTATTTTCTTTAATCCATAGTAGGTCAATGCTGTTCAAGTTAGCGACTTTCATTTCAGTGGAATTTGACCTAACAAGAACAGAATCACGCTCTGTAGGATTTGAACCTACGACATCGGGTTTTGGAGACCCACGTTCTACCGAACTGAACTAAGAGCGCTTTCTTATCACAATAGATAAGACTGTAATTCTTTTTGTAACCCCAATACATCTTGCATGTACATATATATCATATATAGTATCCTAAAATGAAAGTAAAGATTATGTATGTCCAATTTAATGTATCTCACTTGATTCCTCGTTACTGCTCCTCTGAGCAGTAATAGGTAGGGATGACAGGATTTGAACCCGTGACATTTTGTACCCAAAACAAACGCGCTACCAAGCTGCGCTACATCCCTTTCAATTGGTCTACAGTGTCATTGTAGAGAATCCCTGTCTTCTTTTCCATAGTGTTATTTCTTTCCATTGATATATACAATTTATATTGCCATTTCTTCGTTTTGGGCTCATATCATATAACAAACACATTGTATAACATAGTATAACATATAATAAAAGACTTATATACTTATATACACGCATATGAGACGGTAAAAAAAAAAATCCATATTTTTAAGCAATGCTCAGGAAGAAAGGGACTTATTTTTATTTAATATAATAATAAAAATATGGATATTTTAAGAAAAGAAAGTAAAATCTTATCTACCAAATCATTGTATATTTCTATTTTTATTAGGGATTACTCGTTAAAATAAAATACAAGTAGTCCTTAACTACATATGCATCTGATCATATATGTATTGTCATTATGTATTACAATAAAGAAGGAGGATTTTCAATGAGAGATCTAAAAACATATCTTTCCGTGGCACCGGTATTAAGTACTCTATGGTTCGGGTCTTTAGCAGCTTTATTGATAGAGATCAATCGTTTATTCCCGGATGCGTTGACATTCCCTTTTTTTTCTTTTTAGCATTAGAATTTAGAGTAAGGTAAAGGAGGAAAAAGAACGAATAAAAGTGGATTCAATCTCAGCTAAACTTGTATTCAGGCTTAAATTACTAATAGAGTGAGAACGGGAATCAAATGTGGGTCTAGGGCAACATACAAGATACTTAAATAAGATAATGTACTGCAATTAGAAATATAATTTGAAATCATTGTATTACTTATTATTTACTATTACTCTATTCATTGCAACGAAATCCAATTAGGAAGGATTTCGAGTTAGCAACTTCTACTTTTTCTTTGTTCCCTTCTTATTCGCTTCAGATCAAAAAAATAGAAGAGTTGAGCGAATCAAAAACTAAAGGAGGTTCATGGCCAAGAGTAAAGATGTCCGAGTAAGGGTTATTTTGGAATGTGCCAGTTGTGTGCGAAACAGTGTTAATAAAGAATCAACGGGCATTTCCAGATATATTACTCAAAAGAACCGACACAATACGCCTATTCGATTGGAATTGAGAAAATTCTGCCCCTATTGTTACAAACATACGATTCATGGAGAGATAAAGAAATAGATCGAATGAGGGCCTGTTTGTCATTCTTCCAAGGAACAGGAAAAATTACATATTATATATATATATAACATATAGTTAATCATATAACTAAACCAAATCCTATTTCTTAATTCTAATTAATTTTTGATCCGATTCAAATGGAAATGGGATTTTCAGGGATAAGGAATAAACAAACCATGGATAAATCCAAGCGACCCTTTCTTAAATCCAAGCGATCTTTTCGTAGGCGTTTGCCCCCGATCCAATCGGGGGATCGAATTGATTATAGAAATATGAGTTTAATTAGTCGGTTTATTAGTGAACAAGGAAAAATAGTATCTAGACGAGTGAATAGATTGACCTTGAAACAACAACGATTAATTACTATTGCTATAAAACAAGCTCGTATTTTATCTTTATTACCTTTTCTTAATAACGAGAAACAGTTTGAAAGAACCGAGTCGACCGCTAGAACTACTGGTTTTCGAACCAGAAATAAATAGGCTTACTCTTCAATCGAATCAAAATTAAAATCCGAACTCAAATGCAGTATGGCTGTTTTGTTCGAAAAATCCAAGAATATAGATTTGATTGTCGTGTCGTAATACGTATTTTGAATACTTTATTATAAATTTTGGATCATACTAATTTCTAGTATACCTTCCCGGAGTTCATTCTCCGGGGAACGTCATTTAACTTTTTCCTTAGAATCCCCTTATTTTAAGATCTCATTGGAAATCATATAAATACAATTCCTATTTAATATAGCTATTTGTGCAAGTATTTTGCGATTAAGAAGAAATTTCCTCTTGTACAGATCATGTATTAATTTACTATAACTATAGGATACCCTATTCTCGCGAATTACTCCATTTATCCGAGTGATCCACAAACGACGAAAATCTCTCTTTTGCCTATCTCTATCCCGATGAGCAGAAACCAAAGCTCTTATTTTCTGTTGAGTAATAGTTCGAGTAAGTCTTGAATGAGCCCCCCGAAAGCTTGATGCAAATAAACGAATTTTTACTCTACGTTTACGAGCTACATATCCTCGTCTAATTCTGGTCATTGAATAAATGAAACTTTGATGAATAACTAATTGATTTCGGTTCTTTCAGTTATTCTTTTCCTCTTTACTGGTCGATTAATAACAAAACGGATTCTTCCAATGTATAAAATAAAAATTCCAACGGCTTTTGCTACTATAACCTTCCCAACCACTATTTTTTTTTAGGCATTTCACCGCTAAATAATAAATTGATTGATACTAGGTATCAAAAAAATCATAAATATAAATAAATAGTGGTTCCATCGTTTCTATGGTTACTTCTTAAACGGCGAGGTCCTCTCTATACACCGGAGCCCCCTCCTTTATTTAATCAATATTAGTGGTAACTTGTACAGTTCACACCCTTTGGCTCTACCCATGAATTGCAGTAATAGGTCTTTCACAACGAGATCTACCCATACAGTAACGGTATTTAATTCTGAAATTTAGCTATGTAGCTGACCCTGTTAGTCCGTTCTTGCAAGAGTGGGAACAGCATTTTTCTGCTTTTTAAATAGGATTTCCCCGCTTAATGGATAACCATTTTTTACCAATGGGGAATTGCTTCTAATCTTAAATTCAGGTGATTGGATTTGCACCAATGGAAACCATAAATTTCATACACAGGGATATAAGGGATCTTTTTTATTTTTAGATAGGGAGTGTCATTCTTCCATTCTATCCTATTCACTGGTACTGATCATTGATATTGGAAAATTATGTCCTTTCTTGTGTACCAACTCATGATCTGAACGCGTCGCACATACACCCTAGTACATGTTCCTCGGCGCTGAGGACATCCCCGAAGAGCGGGGGATTTCATGACATTTCTTATTGGCTGTCTTGTGTTTCTAATAAGTTGTTTAATGGTTGGCATACTGAATCATATACATAATAGGCTGGTTTAGATCGATCTTAACCGGATGATTATGACCGAATGATTATGAATTGCTTCTATATTATAATTATATTTTATAGACTATATAAACGCGGGTAATAATTAATACTAATAAAAATATAAAAAAAAATCACAGATTTGCGTGAAATCCCTGCTATTTTCAGTCAACCGCTACAAGATCAACAATTCCATGAGCTTGGGCTTCTGTTGCTGACATAAAAACATCCCTTTCCATATCTTCGGATACAACCCATAAGGGTTTGCCCGTTCTTTGTACATAAACCCTTGTGATGGTTTCGCGCAGTTTCAATAGTTCTTCTGCTTCCAAGATAAATTCTCCCGTTTGTGCCTCATAAAAAGAGCTAGCGGGTTGATGGATCATTACCCTGATGATAAATAAATGGTTCCTCTATCTTGCATGATGAGGTGAAAACAAAAGAATAAAATAACAAGAAAAAAAAAGATAGAATTGAACAAACCGTACAGGCATCTTTTTTGCAGTGCATACGGCTATATAATGTATATAATGTAATGGAATTTACTTTTACCTTCTATCGAATAAACTTTTACCTTCTATCGAATAAAGATAAAATATAGGATCTATCAGACCCAGATCGGCAAATGATCCAATTACCACCCTTCCTTTTTGGGAGTTAAAAAATACTATGATGGTTCCGTTGCTTTATCTATTTATTTCGTCTGTAATTCAGCAATCCCAAAGTTTCTTTTTGAGCTAAGGAAAAAAAGAGTTTGTGACGCTGAAATGGACTCCCGATAGATAAGATAAAATCGGAAATACTTTTTTTCTCATACTACTCTTTCGATACATAATCTAATGTTTTGAAAAAATAATAATAAGAATTTTTTCATATCGAATTCGAAGTGCCATGCTATTATTACTTAAATATTCCTGCGAAGGCATAGTCTTTTTTTCTCTCAAATTAAAATAAAAAACTCAATGGCGCCAAGCGTGAGGGAATGCTAGACGTTTGGTAATTTCTCCTCCGACCAGGATAAAGGATCCCATTGAAGCGGCCAACCCCATGCATATTGTATGTACATCTGGTCGTACAAATTGCATGGTATCATAAATAGCTACTCCGGGTATTACCCATCCCCCGGGAGAGTTTATAAACAAATAAAGATCTTTGGTATCATCCTCTATACTAAGATATACCATAAGACCAATAAGTTGATTAGAGATCTCACTATCAACCTCTTGGCCTAAAAAAAGCAATCTTTCCCGATAAAGTCGGTTGATTAGGATAAAATACTATCCCTTAGGAACCGCACATGCACCTTTTGATGCATACGGTTCAAAAAAAACGAATCAATATGTAGATTCTAGCTTTTAATGAAGGAACTTTTTCTTCCATTTTTCAAGAAAGATAAGTTTTAGCTCGTTTCCCTATAATATATATATAAATTAACTAAACTTATTGAACTAACTTTTCATTGATGTATTATTTCATCGAGATCCAATCAAAATCTCGATGTAATTTTCTTGTTCCTGAATGGGCCTCTTCAATTCTTTTAGGTTTATG